GGTATATCTACTATACGACCATTAACTAAAACATGTCTATGGTTAACTAATTGCCGGGCTCCGGGAATGGTCGAAGCCATACCTAATCGAAAAAGGATATTATCCAAACGCATTTCAAGTAATTGTAGTAAAACCTGACCCGTTGAGCCTTTTGCTTTTCCCGCGATACGAACGTATTTAAGTAATTGTCGCTCTGTCAGACCATAATGAAAACGCAATTTTTGTTTTTCTTCTAGACGAATACGATATTGAGATCTTTTCCCGGAGCGCGATTGATTTCGAGGATCACTTACAGGTGTAGGCCTTTTACTAGTAAGTCCCGGTAACGCCCCCAGACGGCGTATTTTTTTAAAACGAGGCCCTCGATAACGAGACATAAATACTCCTTTTTTATTGAAATTACATTTTACAGAATAAACCTAAATTAAGACTGAACTAAACGATAAACGAAGCGACATCTACCGAGGTACTGTACTACAAAAAAGAATGAGATGAATTGTATCAATATCCAGACTTTTTTGTATATAGATATAGGGAGTTTGTAGGAGGTTAGGGATACTTTTCCTGATTTGTTCGCTTCGGGGTATAGATATTATTGCTCCAATCAGTTTTTTATTCATAGTTGGAAGTTATTACGCCATAATAAATCAGTGACCAGAAGAGGAAATAAGTCTTTTCAATATTTCTGGATTTCAAGAAGACATTATTCATCATGTAAAAAAAAATATAGAACTCAAAAAAGAAAAGCCGACTATCGGAATCGAACCGATGACCATCGCATTACAAATGCGATGCTCTAACCTCTGAGCTAAGCGGGCTTACATAACAAAATTGTGTTGTGCATAGGAATCTTATAAACTGCTGGGATCTAAATTAGCTATTCATAATGAGTAATAGATATGAATCTAGAAAGAAAGGAGTGGAATATAATTCTACTATATTTATAAATATAAATAAATTATATTTAATATAACACTAGGGATAGGATAGAACAATTTTAATTGAAAATTCTATAATTTTTTTTTTTTGAATTCAAAAACTAATATGAGAAATTCTGAATTTTTGAATTTTCTAATTAGTTATATATTATAATGATTAGGTATAGTACTTCACTTTCACTTTATAATAAAATACTTATTACTTTCACTTAAAACTAAAACTTATAGTAAAATAATTATTATATAGATAGCGAGCGGGTCGGCCCCAAGGAAAAGAAAAGATCGGGATAAAGATTAAAGATATAATCCATATCATAATATAAAGAGTCATTCCTCTAGTTTTATTCGAAAAGGTAGGGTATAAGACAAAAAAATCGACCGTTCGAGTATTCCAAATATTGCGTAAAAAATGAAACTGAAAGGAAAGCGGCATATATCTGCGGTATATATACAGCCGTATTGAATTGCAGATACATCAATGATAGAATCATTTCTGATTGGAACAGATGCGGACCCTCTGATAGAGGAATTAAAGAATATAGAAAATAACTCCTAAATAAATAGGAAGAGGCGGTTTATATATATTATATATAGGAATCCATATAGAAAGAAAAGAATTCAAAGGCTCCGACCTAAATGAAAGAAAGAGGGGGATGACGTCCCAATGAGATCGAGATCCTAAATTCAAAAAGGGGATATGGCGAAATCGGTAGACGCTACGGACTTGATTGGATTGAGCCTTGGTATGGAAACCTACTGAGTGATAACTTTCAAATTCAGAGAAACCCTGGAATTAAAAATGGGCAATCCTGAGCCAAATCCTGTTTTCGGAAAAGGGATAGGTGCAGAGACTCGATGGAAGCTGTTCTAACGAATGAAGTTGGTCGAAGAAAATCTTTCTATTAAAACTCCAGAAAGGATGAACCTATATATGATATATAGGTATACGTACTGAAATAAAATAGAAAAGATTAATGAAATACGAATCCTTTATTTAACTTATACAAAAATTGAAAAATTTTTCTGAATCGATTCCATGTGGAAGTAAGGATCGAATATTCACTGATCAAATCAGCCACTTTAGAGTATAGTATGATATAGATTTTGTGAAGAACTAACTAATTGGACGAGAATAAAGATAGAGTCCCATTCTACATGTCAATACCGACAACAATGAAATTTATAGTAAGAGGAAAATCCGTCGACTTTAGCAATCGTGAGGGTTCAAGTCCCTCTATCCCCAATAAAAGACTAGTTTGACTTCCTAACTTAATTGTCCCTATCCTTTTTTTGTCAGTGGTTCCAAATTAGCTATGTTTCTCATTCACCCTAATCTTTCACAACACAAACAAAAAAATCGGCGAAGAAAGGTTTCTCTCTTATCTTATCACATCGTGATGTGATATATACGATTACGATATTACGTATAAATGAACATCTCTGAGCAGGAAATCCTTATTTGAAACATTCACAGTCCATGTCGTTACTTTTAATTAAACTTAACTAAAAAACGTATTATTTTTTTTGAAGATCCCAAAAATTCCAAGGCCAATTTAGTAATG